CAAAATCCAGCACAAGCACGTAAAATTTAGAAAACTAAAATTTTTTTTTTTATTCTTCACGTCCTGGATTACGTCCAGGATCGTTAGATAGGAATCCGAAGATGAAAAGAGAAACAAAGAATATCACTACCGTGTAAACAAATAGTTTTAGAGTAAGCATTAGAAAAAATCTCCAAGATAAAAAAAAAAAAGACAGAGAAAGAGAATATATTCTCTTATATTAGACATTCTATTTCTTTTGATACAAAAAAAAATTCTAGGAAATCGATTGATTTCGAGGAAATAGAGAAATAGAAAAAATTCGGAAATTTTTTTTCGTTGTTTTGTATAGTAACAGCCGAGCCCTTTATTAGTATAACCAATATTTGTATTACAACTAATTCTCTTTCATATCCAATCCAGAATCTAGGTACTGGTGGTAGACTCGAATCGAATAATAGATGGCTTTCTCAGTGGAAAAAAAGAATTAGGAAATACTGAGATGGTCCAGATTTTAATTGTCTATACAAAGATTTTTATATTTGAAGCGGGGATTCACACTGTAAGACTAAATTGAATTCACACTGTAAGACTTATCTGATCTTTGAAATTGTAAAAAAAATGTTATATAATTTGAGTTTTCGAATAAATTCCGATTTTTTTAGGACATTTATTCAAATTCAAGATCTCATCGAAAACTTACAGCAGCTTGCCAAACAAAAGCTAAAAGAAAAAAGAGTAGAGGTATTATTGGCATAATATCTACAATTGGATTCAAAAAAGCGTAGGCTTCAGGTAATTTCCCCAAGAAAAAACTACTTGAATTTAAATAAAGGGCGGAGTGAATACAGACCAAACCAAAGATATTAAGCATAACAAACATTTTTTTCTTTAAAAAAATTAATTGTTTTTTTTAATTACAACCTTTATTTATTATATATTATTATGTATATATATACATATATATAGATGTATAATATATGTATAATAGATGTATAATATATGTATAATTTATACAATAATATATCAATTATCTTTATTTATTATATATTATTATATATATACATATATATAGATGTATAATATATGTATAATTTATACAATAATATATCAATTATATATAAATATATATAAAGAAAATTATATACATAATATAATTTTAATAGATTTCGATTCTACTTTAGATTCTACTATAATATTAATATTGAATATTAATATAATATTTAGATAAAAATATTCTTAAATCGTAAATAAAGTTCTAAATTTCATATTATTCATGTAGATAATGATTACTATTAATATAATAATATTAAAAATAATATATATATATTGAATTAATATAAAAATAAATTCTATTTTCTAAAAAATAGAATTAAAAATTCTATTTAATAATTAATAAAAATAAATTAGTAAAACTAAAAAACAAGAAAATACAATCAGACCCTCAAAAATCCTTATTGATTTTTACTTTATAGTCTTTATAGTTCAAAATTTTTCCAGTCTGACAAAATGAGACTTTCATTCAATATTTTAATTGAATTCTATGGAATGATCAATAATTTCAGTTTTATTCGATATCTTCGCATATCAAACTCCTAGTAACAATTTATTCTATGAACATGGATTTTTTTGAAGTGGAATTGACGAAAAACCAATACCAATAATAGTCTTTATTAATGTCGAATCAAAAATGGGGCGTGGCCAAGCGGTAAGGCAACGGGTTTTGGTCCCGCTATTCGGAGGTTCGAATCCTTCCGTCCCAGAGCATATCCATTCACGATGTATATCCGATTTAAATACAAATAAATCGTATCTCGGAGAAAAAAAAATCTTCCCTTTTTTCATTCGTCTCGAATCTCAATCGAGTCGCTTTTGAATCCACATCTTCAAACTCTATAATATTTTGAATTATATTATTAATATTTTTTGTGGATAATTATATTAAATTATTAAATTCAGAAAATAATATAAATTTATATATATTACTTTATTTATATTTATTTTATATTAAATTTATTATTAAATATATTTATTAATTATTAAATATATTTATTAAATATATTTATTTATTTATTATTAAATTCTAATAATAATAGAAATAATATTCTAATAATAATAGAAATAATATTTTGATTATATAAATAGAATATTTCTTAATATTTCAAATTCATTTTTTTTTTCTATTTTTTTCGAAAACAAACTAATCGAATAGAAAATTTATTCATACAATATCGAGTGAATTATTGTTATTGTTTTTTTTTTTAACTTCTTTACTCTAAATTTAGATTTACTGTAAATTTAGAATTAGAAATTTATATACCAGTAAAACCTAAAAAGGATAGATTATTATGTATCGATTGAATCAATGACTATTCACGATTTGATAATTGAATCAATTACATACTGGATCCCAACTAAAGGAATGTTATGGTAAAACTTCGTTTGAAACGATGTGGTAAAAAGCAACGTGCGACTTGAAAGACATGATTAGATTAGCTGTGGATTCTTACATCCGCTACTTTTTTTTATAGTATATAGAAATGGGAGTGCTCTTGGCTCGACATCGTTAGTTCTATTCCACTCGAATTCATTGTTTTAGTTTTAGGGAACGAGAGAGGGGTTTGATGATGTAAAAAGTACACGATGGAGCTCGAGTTGATTCATTTCTCAGGGGCAAGTATCTAAGGTTAGTGAAAATTAATAAGTTAGAACAACTTCGTAAGTATATTTTTGATATAAAAAATCGAAAGGATCCAATTTGAGCAAGGTTAAAATAAAAAACGAAAGTCAAATTGGTTGGAATTGGTAAAACTATTTTGATCAAAAGTGTATCCACGGGAATCAACCCTCTGTTTTTTTTTTTGAGAGAGCAAAAAAATGGTATGTTGCTGCCATTTTTGAAACGATTAAAGATCCCCGAAGTAATGTCTAAACCCAATGATTCAAGGAATAGCTAAAAGATCCTGGAACAAGTAAATACCATTTTCAAATTGTCTCAACAATTACATTAGAATAACCATTATTCTTAACCATTCTATTAGACTGAAGAAAAAAGAGGATTCTAAAAAAAAAGAAAAAAGACGGACAAAAGAAAAGGGGGTAGAGACCGCTCAACAAATTAAATACCTAAGCTAAGCTTTTTGTTTTCTATTTGAGAGTTATCCAAATTGAGTTCTGAGGTTGTGAATACGAGGAGTTTTTTTTTTTTTTATTAAAAATAAAAAAAAAGAACTGAAACTGAAATAATAGTCTAATTGATTTCATGATTTTTTATTGATCTATTTGACATAATAATTATATATATAGACAAAGACAAAAGACAAAATTTTTGAATTTTCTCGAGCCGTACGAGGAGAAAACTTCTTATACGTTTCTATGGGGGGGTGTATTGTTCATCTATATCTATCCCAATGAGCCGTTTATCGAATCGTTGCAATTGATGTTCGATCCCGAAGAGAGGGAAGAGATCTTCGTAAAGTGGGTTTTTATGATCCAATAAAGAATCAAACTTATTTAAATATTCCTGTTATTCTATATTTCCTTGAACGGGGCGCTCAACCTACAGGAACTGTTCAGGATATTTCAAAAAGGGCAGGTGTTTTTATGGAACTTTCCCCTACTCAAGAAACGAAATTCACTTAATGAAAAAAGGAGGGTGTGGATGACTTTTCTTTTTCTATAGATTTATAGAACTCTTGTCTTTTTTATCCCCCCTCCCGCTCTCCATACCTAACCTAAGTCTTTATTTCTATTTATTTTTGTTGACATACTATACTGGATATGGATAGCCAAAACATTCAAAAATATAAAATTTATATTCTATTATTTATATATATATATAAATAATAGAATTGAAAAAGGATTTCAGCACATATAGTGACATATCATAGTGAAATAATATTCCAGGTTCTCACGAAAAATGATCATTTTTTATTCACCCGCTTAAATATCAGTTACCAATCCTAGTGATTGGATTTATAGACTTTTTTGATATATTTTTTATATTCAAAAAAATGAGATATAATAAAAAAAATGATTATTTTTTCTCAAATGACTATTCATCTATTGGATTTTAATGTTAATAGAGGAAAAAAACTCTATGGAAAAATGGTGGTTGAATTCTATGTTGTTTAATAAGCAGTTAGACTACGGGTGTGGGTTAAGTAAATCAATGGATAGTTTCGGTCCTATTGAAAATACCAGTCTCAGTGAAGACCAAAATTTGTTTGATATGGGAAAAAACTTTCCTAGCTGGAATGATAGTGACAATTCTAGTTCCAATAATGTTGATTATTTAGTCGGTGTCAGGAACATTAGAGATTTCCTATCTGATAAAATCATTTTAGTTAGTGATAACAAGAAGAACAGTTATTCCATATATTTTGATATTGAAAATCAAATTTTGGAGATTGACAATGATGATTCTTTTCTAAGTGAACCGGAAAGTTTGTTTTATAGTTATCAGAATTCTAGCTATCTGAATAACATCTCTAACAAATATGAAGATAATTACGTGTATGATACTAAACCTAGTTGGAAAAATGACATTTCTAGTTGCATTGAGAGTTATCTTCGTTCTCAAATCTGGATTGATAGTCACATTTTAGGTGAGAGTGACAAATACAATGATAGGTATTTTTATAGTTATATTTGTGGTAAGGGCTTTGATAGTAGTGAAAGTGAGAGTTCTAGTATAATAACTATCGCGAATGAGTTAAATAATAATTATTTAACTAGAATAGAAAGTTCTAATGATCTCGATGAAACTCAAAAATACAAGCATTTGTGGATTGAATGCGAAAATTGTTACGGATTAAATTATAAGAAATTTTTAAAATCAAAAATGAATATTTGTGAACACTGTGGATATCATTTGAAAATGAGCAGTTCAGATAGAATCGAACTTTCGATTGATCCAGGTACTTGGAATCCTATGGATGAAGACATGGTCTCTCTGGATCCCATTGAATTTCATTCGGAAGAAGAACCCTATAAAGATCGTATAGATTCTTATCAAATAAAGACAGGATTAACTGAGGCTATTCAAACAGGCACGGGTCAAATAAACGGTATTCCTGTAGCAATTGGGGTCATGGATTTTCATTTTATGGGGGGTAGTATGGGCTCCGTAGTAGGTGAGAAAATAACCCGTTTAGTCGAATATGCTGCCAATCAACTTTTACCTCTTATTCTAGTATGTGCGTCCGGAGGAGCACGTATGCAAGAAGGAAGTCTGAGCTTGATGCAAATGGCTAAAATTTCTTCGGCTTTATATGATTATCAAACAAATAAAAGGTTATTCTATGTATCCATCCTTACATCTCCTACTACTGGTGGGGTAACAGCCAGTTTTGGCATGTTAGGGGATATCATTATTGCCGAACCCAATGCTTACATTGCATTTGCGGGTAAAAGAGTAATTGAACAAACCTTGAATAAGACAGTACCCGAAGGTTCCCAAGCGGCTGAATATTTATTCCAAAAGGGCTTATTTGATTCAATCGTACCGCGTAATCCTTTAAAGGGGATTTTAAGTGAGTTATTTCAGCTTCATGCTTTCTTGCCTTTGATTCCAAATGAAAAAGAAAGCAGAGCCTAAAATCTTTTTTTATCGCTTTTCATTATTTTTTTATTTATCTTATTTATCATAAATAAAAAAATAATGAAAAGATGTATTATGATACATATGTTTTGTTTCTTGGAGCTTGTAGGAGCTTGGAGAAGGAGAAATAGAAGACGAAAGAAAATCCATTTCTATTTATTTAGTTCCACTTTCCTTATATAATATCTATTATTCATATATAGATATAGAAGATATAGAATTCGATTTTATTTGCACTTTTGATTTTTGATTCATTTTTTATACTCAAATAATCAATATACTCATATATATTCAATATATATACTGACGAGATCTATATTCCATATATATTCCCTTAGCTATACTTAGGAGAAGTATATTTGAGTTCTAGTGATTATAGACTATCTTTATAACAATTTAATAATTAAATTATTAAATTCGAATTCTATTATTATTATATTAATATATAACAGGTACAAATCAAATATTAAATCGAGGTACCCATTCTATGATAAACTTACCCTCAATTTTTGTGCCTTTAGTGGGCCTAGTATTTCCGGCAATTGCAATGGCTTCTTTATTTCTTCATGTTCAAAAGAACAAGATTTTTTAGATACGGACAGTAGGCACAAATTGGATATATTCTTTTTTGAATCTGGAAGCAATTCGGTGAATTACTACTAAAGATTTACATCAAAATAGTGCTAGTTGATGAGAGTTACTTCGGAAAAAAGAAATGTAAAGTCAAATTCATTTTCATTTGCTTGGGTTATTTATTCTCCCAATTCGAATAAAACAGAACTGGATCTAATATGAGTATGAGTTGGCGATCAGAACGTATATGGGTAGAACTTATAGCGGGGTCTCGAAAAACAAGTAATTTCTGTTGGGCCTTTATCCTTCTTTTAGGTTCATTAGGGTTTTTATTGGTTGGAACTTCCAGTTATCTTGGTAGGAATTTGTTATCCTTATTTCCGTCTCAGCAAATTCTTTTTTTTCCACAAGGAATCGTGATGTCTTTCTATGGAATCGCGGGTCTCTTTATTAGTTCTTATTTGTGGTGTACAATTTGGTGGAATGTGGGTAGTGGTTATGATCGATTCGATAAAAAAGCGGGAATAGTCTGTATTTTTCGTTGGGGATTTCCTGGAAAAAATCGTCGTATTTTTCTCCGATTCCTTATCAAGGATATTCAGTCCATCAGAATAGAAGTAAAAGAGGGTATTTATACTCGTCCTATCCTTTATATGGAAATCATAGGACAGGGGGCCATTCCATTGACTCGTATTGACAATAATTTGACTTCACGAGAAATTGAAGAAAAAGCTGCAGACTTGGCCTATTTCTTGCGTGTACCAATTGAAGTACTTTGAAAAAAGAAAAAAAGATACGCGATAATAGATTTTCGATTTATATTAGCGGCATAATATGACTTCGAATAGAACTTATGTTTCATAGAAACATTCTTATCATCCTATAGAGTTGACGAATGAGATGAAGCTGAGTTGATTAAATAAAGACGAAAAATGGCAAAAAAGAAAGCATTCATTCCCTTTCTATATCTTATATCTATAGTCTTTTTGCCCTGGTGCATCTCTATCACATTTCAAAAAAGTCTGGAATCTTGGGTTACTAATACGTGGAATACTAGGCAATCCGAAATTTTCTTGAATGATATTCAAGAAAAGAGTATTCTAAAAAAATTCATCGAATTCGAGGAACTCTTCCTCTTGGATCAAATGCTAAAGGAATACCCGGAAATACGTCTACAAAACTTTCGTACCGAAATCTACAAAGAAACTATTCAATTGATCAAGACACACAACGAAGATCGTGTCCATGCAATTTTGCACTTCTCGACAAACATAATATGTTTCCTTATTCTAAGTGCTTATTCTAGTCTAGGTAATCAAGAACTTATTATTCTGAACTCGTGGGTTCAAGAATTCCTATATAACTTAAGTGACACAATAAAAGCTTTTTCTATTCTTTTATTAACTGATTTATGTATAGGATTCCATTCGACACATGGTTGGGAACTAATGATTGGTTCGGTCTATAAAGATTTTGGATTTGCTCAGAATGATCAAATTATATCTGGTCTTGTTTCCACTTTTCCAGTTATTTTAGATACAATTTTAAAATATTGGATTTTCCGTTATTTAAATCGCGTATCTCCGTCACTTGTAGTGATTTATCACTCAATGAATGACTGAAAAAAAGATTCACTGATCAAATTCGAAATTTTGTTATTTTGTACAAAAGGTAAACAACATTCAAATCAAATCTTTTTTTTTTCTCACCACCTCAGGGATTCTTCCCATATTCCATTGCAGGAAAATAATTTCAGTAAATAGCAGAATCATGGATAGGGAACTATGCTAGCGACCTACAAAATTTTATTGTAGAAATTTTCAGGATCAATGATTGGACCATGCAAACTAGAAATGCCTTTTCTTGGATAAAAGAAGAGATTTTGACTCGATCCATTTCCGTATCGCTCATGGTATATATAATAACTCGAGCACCCATTTCAAATGCATATCCCATTTTTGCACAGCAGGGTTATGAAAATCCTCGAGAAGCAACTGGTCGTATTGTATGTGCCAACTGCCATTTAGCTAATAAGCCCGTGGATATTGAAGTTCCACAAACGGTACTTCCCGATACTGTATTTGAAGCAGTTGTTCGAATTCCTTATGATATGCAAGTGAAACAAGTTCTTGCTAATGGTAAAAAGGGGGCTTTGAATGTGGGGGCTGTTCTTATTTTACCGGAAGGTTTTGGATTGGCCCCCCCCGATCGTATTTCGCCTGAGATTAAAGAAAAGATAGGTAATCTCTCTTTTCAAAGCTATCGTCCCACAAAGAAAAATATTCTTGTGGTAGGCCCCGTTCCTGGTCAGAAATATAGTGAAATCACCTTTCCTATTCTTTCCCCCAATCCTGCTACTGAGAGAGATGTTAACTTCTTGAAATATCCTATATACGTAGGTGGAAACAGGGGGAGGGGTCAAATTTATCCCGATGGGAGCAAGAGTAATAATAATGTGTATAATGCTACAGCCACAGGTATAGTAAAAAAAATAATACGAAAAGAAAAAGGGGGGTACGAAATAACTATAGTGGATGCATCGGATGGACGTGAAGTGATTGATATTATACCTCCAGGACCAGAACTTCTTGTTTCTGAGGGTGAATCTATCAAACTTGATCAACCATTGACGAGTAATCCTAATGTGGGTGGATTTGGTCAGGGGGATGCAGAAATAGTACTTCAAGATCCGTTACGTGTCCAAGGTCTCTTGTTGTTCTTCGCATCCATTATTTTAGCACAAATCTTTTTGGTTCTTAAAAAGAAACAATTTGAGAAGGTGCAATTGTCCGAGATGAATTTCTAATTTCTAGGTCCGCGAATTGATCAACATATTCATTTTAATTATTAATTAAGCTGGTAAAAAGAACTCAATTTTAGTTGATCAATTCTTTAATTCTATTCTGTATAGTCTAAAATTTATGAAAGGACCCTTGATTCTTTCGAGTCGTTTTTTTTTTCTTCAACCCCAATAAACAATAAATTAGAGCAGTATGATTATGTCACTGTTTTCAGATTTCAATGTCCTAGAATATAAAACAATTACTAGTTGTTTATTCTAATATAAGAAAATTCGACTCGATAGTAAAAAAAAAAAAAATAGGCGCAAAATATTAAGCACAGTAGAACTAGAAATAGGGAAAACAGGATTCTAGGCGAGGTTTTTATCTTTTCCTAGAATCCGATTCTTTCTTGTTTGTATCGAAATAGAAAAAAAAAAATACAAATATTCTTCAAAATTATTATAGATGGATAGAATAATACTCCTTGATCCCCTTCCTTAAAGAGAATCTTATTCTTTGCTTTGTTTCAATTTGTTACAACTTCGAGCAGAACCTTTATGTTTATTTTATGATCATATAATCATGAGATATAATCTCTTAGTATTGCGTATACTATAATATAATGCGTAGTGGACAAACAAAAAGTAGGTAGAATTTGATTGACCAAATACAACTTCTTCAATTAAAATACAACTTCTTCAATTAACTTGTTTAGAATAGAAAAAAAAAGATAGAAGAAAGAATATATTACAATAGAATTTTTCCAATATAAAATAGAAAATATAATTCAGATTTTTTCTATTGCGGTACCCTGAAGAAGTAAATCAAGTGATTCCTTTATTCCTTCTTTTTTTTTTTTACTTTTCTTTCATCTTTCAATTTTACTAAAGCGAATCGACAGATATTTTCTAGGAAAATATTTGTCGAATCAATAAATGAAGTTCATTTTTTTAAACATAAGATAAAAAAATGAAATGGACTTTTTTGAAACATCGAAAAAAGTTATCTATCGAGTCATTTTTAAATAGTATTATTTTTCAGTTAAGATTAAGAACTCAACGGG